GTGTTTATTAGTGTTGAATAGAAATCTAAATGGGGCGTGGCCAAGTGGTAAGGCAACGGGTTTTGGTCCCGCGACTCGGAGGTTCGAATCCTTCCGTCCCAGGGCCCTCCAATTCTATCAGAATAAAGATTTTTTTGTTCTATTAAAAATCTTCTGTTTAAGAGTGTAATGTTTATTTAATGGTTCCTTGTTTCCGATTTCTAATGATTCATAAAAGAAGAATATCTTTTACTTTCTTTCTCATAAAACGAATTGAGTGCCGATGACATACAGAATAAATTTGTGATCCGGGTGGGATAGTAATATGGATTAATGTATAATTAAAAAAGAAAACAGGACGGGCTGTCCTGTGTATGCACGGCTTGCTCAACTTCATATTGAAGTTAGTTACTTAGAAAACTTTACATCCTATAATTAATTTAATTGAATTATCAATGCAATGCTGCATTCTGAATCGAAATGTGAAAATCCCCATATTCCTTAATTTCTTTTATATTTAGATTTAGATTCTTTGATCTCTAAAGAAAAAAATGGGGTAACTAATTCTATGTTTGATGCTGAATTCTGAACAGTAGGGAGTTCTTGTCTTGGTACTAATTTAATTACATCACTGGGATGAAGGCTCCCAAAACTTGTTTGGGATAAAAATAGGAACAAAACAAGTAAAAAAAAAGTATGCAACTGTTTGTCTTTTCGCTTATACAAGATTGTCCAGCATACTGTAAGCGGATCCTTTTTTTATCTATCTAGCTGGGTGAAATCATTGATGATTCAATTGGGTTTTTACGGGAAAACTTGATTCAAATAAATGATAATGATGTCGAAGTAGTACATTTTAAAAATTAAAAAATTTTAATAATTCTCCTTGGTATTCGAAGAAGTGTGAAATTTTGGAATCTATTCCTATCGAGCAACTTCCCCCTCCCCGGTCATTGGACTAGCCTATATTGGTTAATGAGTATATTCATTCTGTTCCGGTATTGGAAACCCGATTAAAGACCCTTCTTTAGTTTAATTGTTCGATAAAAAAAAGAATTGGATTTTTCATGATTGATCTGTCTTGAACAATCTGTTGACGATGCAGATTGAAAGAAGAATTCATTTATTTGTATTCTTTATAAATTGTTTAATTCATAATTTATATGTAATATGGGGTTAATAAACTTAAATTCTTGTTGAGACTTCTCCAGAAAAAATACCCATACATAATAAAAAAATAAAGTTCTGTATTATTATGTATGTATCGATTGAGCCAATGATTATTCATGATTCCATATTGAATCAATTCCATACCGGTTCCAAACTAGAGGAATGTTATGGTAAAACTTCGTTTAAAACGATGTGGTAGAAAGCAACGTGCGACTTGAAGGACATGATCGGTTGTGGATTCTTACATCCACCATTTTTTATATTATATAGGAATTATGATTATGAGGTGCTCTTGGCTCGACATCGTTTGTTCTGTTCTACTAGAACTCCCATTTGGTTGGGTTGTGAGTTAAAGTAAATGGTACACGATGGAGCTCGAGCAGAAAAGATGAATTTCTCAGAGGTAAGGATCTAGGGTTAATGTCAATCAATAAGTTGGAACAACTTCGTAAGCATATCTTCGATATAGAAATGGAAAAGATTCCATTCTAACAAAATTTCCTTTTGGATTTGAAACTTTTGTTGAAATTGGGAAAACTATTTCGACCAAAAGTGTATCACACGGGAATCAACCATTCATATGATTTTTCGATAGTCAATAAATCACAAAAGGTATGTTGCTGCCATTTTGAAATGATTAAGGATCACCGAAGTAATGTCTAAACCCAATGATTCAAAAACAAAGATAAACGATCTTGGAACAAGAAAACGCCATTTTCAATTGTCTCAACAACTTGAGCAGAATAAAATAAGGAATAACAAAATGGATTCTAAAATGAGACAAAAAAATGGGTTAAAGACAGCTCAATAAATAAAATGCTAAGGACTCAAGATTTTCCTTTGAACTCTTTGAGAATTTTCCTATCCAACTTGAGTTATAAGTACGAATGATTTTATTCTTTTCGGTTTTTTCGGGAAGTGAAGAATAAAAAAATGAATAAAATCTAAAATCATAGTTTAATTGAATTTATGATTTTATGAATCCATTTGCCACTCTAGTTATATATTATGACATAAATGAGAATCATTCTTTCTCGAGCCGTACGAGGAGAAAGCCTCCTATACGTTTCTAAGGGGGGAATTGTTGATCTATATCTATCCCACTGAGCCATCTATCGAATCGTTGCAATTGATGTTCGGTCTCGAAGAGAAGGAAGAGATCTTCGGAAAGTGGGTTTTTACGATCCAATAAAGAATCAAACCTATTCAAATGTTCCTGCTATTCTATATTTCCTTGAAAAAGGCGCTCAACCTACGGGAACCGTCCATGATATTTCAAAGAAGGCAGAGATATTTAAGGAACTTCGCTTAATTACACGAAATAAATAAAATAAAAATTACACGAAATAAATAATAAATAGAAAAAAAGGAAAATGAGGAATTTAATTATAAATATAAATAACTAAAAAATGGATATAATTTATTATATGATATGCAATATGAGAGATGATCTGAGAGGGGTAGAAAGGAGGTTGTTTAAATATCTGAACTAACCGAATAAAAAATTTATGGGATTATCCTCAATCGGGTGGTTTTTGGTGTGGTGATACTCCACTAAAAAAAATGGGACGAGCTTTCTTATTGTAGTTTTATGGATATTCAATAAACCCGAGATTTTATTCTTCCTTATTTCTTTTTTTCTATTTTATACACTTTATTCTCTATGTAATGTAATGAATGTAATCCAGGTTATCTATGAAGTGCCAATCCAACACAAGTCCTTATTATTATTTGATTTGAATTTTTTGTTTCTTCTCAACGTTCATATTGACAATAGTGTATTGAACAAATATAATTGATCGTGGATAAATAGATCCATTTATCCCCGCCCTATAAGCTTTTTTACTTTATGTAAGTGATGGGTTCCTTGGATTCGATTGAAACAAGTCTCTTCTGAATAAACAAAAAAAAATAAAAAAAAAAGGGCGATCCATACATAATTTTTTATATATTTTTCTTTATCTGGCTGGGAATTTCTTATATTTTAATTAGATCTGTTCATTAAAAAAAATATTTTTTTGCTGGGGTTGTGCAATCCAATCTCTTTTTTTTATTCCGATCGTATCTACACACCATAATTCCATTTTTGGGTTGCTAACTCAACGGTAGAGTACTCGGCTTTTAAGTGCGGCTAGAATTTTTTACACATTTGGATGAAGCAACGGATTCGTCCATACCGCTGGTAGAAGTTTGTAAGACCACGACTGATCCTGAGAGGGAACGAATGGAAAAAACAGCATGTCGTATCAATAAATAACTCTAAGATAAGAGTACTTAATCCTTACGAGATCGGTACAAAATATTCTTTGTAATTCTTAGAGCGGCACAAAAAATCAATTCATGGTTGGATCAAGTGAATAAATGGATAGAGCCGAAAGGCTCAAATTATTGGGAAACAAAAAAAGCAACGAGCTTCTGTTCTTAAATTAGAATAATTCCCGATCTAATTATACGTTAGAAATATATTAGTCCCTGGTGCGGGAAAAGGTTATGAAATAACCTTAAATAATAAGTGGATTCGCCACTTTTTTTATGAATCCTAACTATTAAATATATCCCTGAGTGGAGACAAATGTGTAGAAGAAACAGTATATTGAGAAACATAATCTAAAGTCAAAAGAGCGATCGGGTTGCAAAAATAAAGGATTTCTAACCATCTCGGTATCTTATAACGAACAAAAATTGGATGGGATGGAAAAAGAGAGAATCCGTTGATTAATCATCGACAAGGTATGTATTCTTTTCTTACTATATGACTTTGATACCTTGTTTTGACTGTATCGTACTATGTATCATTTGATGGCCCAAGAAATCCCCTGCTTTAGTTTAAATCGAATTAAAAATGGAGGAATTACAAAGATATTTAAAGATAGATAGATCTAGAGAACGAGACTTCCTATATCCACTTCTCTTTCAGGAATACATTTATGCACTTGCTCATGATCATGGGTTAAATAAATCGATTCTTTATGAGCCGATGGAAAATTTAGGTTATGACAATAAATATAGTTCCCTAATTGTTAAACGTTTAATTACTCGAATGTATCAACAGAAACATTTTTTTTTTTTTGCTAATGATTCTAATCAAAATAAATTTGTTGGGCATAATAAAAATTTTGATTCTCAAATGATATCAGAGGGGTTTGCAGTCATTGTGGAAATCCCATTCTCACTGCGAGTAGTATCTTCCCTAGAAGGTACAGAAATAGCCAAATCTTTTAATTTACGATCAATTCATTCCATATTTCCCTTTTTAGAGGAAAAATTATCACATTTAAATCATGTATTAGATATACTAATACCCCATCCTATCCATCTGGAATTATTGGTTCAAACCCTTCGCTGTTGGATACAAGATGTCCCCTTTTTACACTTATTGAGATTCTTTCTCTACGAGTATCATAATTGGAATAGTCTTATTACTCAAAAAACGAAAATAAATTTATTTTTTTCAAAAGAGAATCAAAGATTATTCCTGTTCCTATATAATTTTTATGTATATGAATCGGAATCCATATTAGTTTTTCTCCGTAAACAATCTTCTCATTTACGATCAACATCTTCTAGAGCTTTTCTTGATCGAACACATTTTTATGGAAAAATAGAACATTTTTTAGTAGTTTTTCATAATGATTTTCATACCATCCCGTGGTTGTTCAAGGATCCTTTCATGCATTATTTCAGATATCAAGGAAAATCCATTATGTCTTCAAAAGGAACTCCCCTTCTGATGAAGAAATGGAAATATTACCTTGTAAATTTATGGGAATGTCGTTTTTACTTTTGGTCTCAACCGGATAGGATTCATATAAACCAATTATCCAATAATTTTCTTGATTTTCTGGGCTATC